ATCAGCAACAACTGGGTTTATTACGGGACAGCTCATGATGTTCATATCGATCTATTATGCGCCTTTGCATCTAGCATTGGGTAGACCTCATACAATAATTGTCATAGCTCTACCGTATCTTTTATTTCATTTCTTCGGAAATAATCACAAAAACTTTTTGAATTATGGATACAAAAATCCAAATTCAATACGTAATTTGAGTATTCAAAGAATATTCGTTAAGAATCTTATTTTTCAGTTATTAAACCTTTTTTTTTTACCAAGTTCCATGTTAGTAAGATTAGTGAACATTTATATGTTTCGATGCAACAATAAATTGTTATTTTTAACAAGTAGTTTTATTGGTTGGTTAATTGGTCACATTTTTTTGATGAAATGGATTGAACTGCTAGTAGTCTGGATACAGCAAAATTATTCAAAAAAAGATAATGTATCTATTCGATCAAATAAGTACATTATATCAGAATTTAGAAAGTCTATGTCTCAAATCTTTCTTGTTCTCTTTTTTATTCCCTGTTTATACTATTTAGGGAGAATCCCGCCTCCTTATTTTTATAAGAAATTGTCAGAAATTCAAGAAAGGGGTGAAATTGATAAAAAAAGAAAAATCGATGTCGAAAGAAATTGGGAAATGGCAGGAACTAAACAAGAACAAAAGAGATACACCGAAAAATATCTTTCTAGTTATCTTTTTGGAAAAAAGGCGAAGAATTTAAAAAAAAGGGACGAGGACAAATATTTCTTCGGATTTCGTCAAAAACCTCTTGTAACCATTCTTTTCGATTATAAACGATGGAATCGTCCATTGCGATATATAAAAAACGATCGATTTGAAAATGTCACAAAAAATGAAATTTCAGAATTTTTTTTTCATACATGTCAAAGTGATGGAAAAGAAAAAATATCTTTTACGTATCCACCCAGTTTGTCGATTTTTCTGAAAATGGTGGAAAGCAAATTTTTTCTCTTCACAAGAAAAAAAATTTGCTATGATGAATTGTCTAATTCTTGGAAGTATACTAATGAAGAAAAAAAAAAGAAACTAAGCAATGAATTTTTGAATAGGGCAAAAGTTCTAGATAAGGAATTTCTTCCTTTGGATATAGTCGAAAATCGAATTCGATTGTGTAATGATGAGACTAAAAGAAAATACTTAACTAAAATATATGATCCTTTCTTGAATGGACCCTTTCGTGGACGAATCCAAAATTGTTTTTCATCTTCAATCAAAAATGAACCTCACCCCCAAAATTACATTTTTATAAATAAGATTCATGGTATGCTTTTTTGTATGAATAGGGATAGTAATAGTAATTATCCAGAATCTGAACAGAAAATAGATGGATTTGATAGAAAATCATTATTAACTGAAATTTGTTTTTTTTTTAACTTAATGAGTCAATTTTCAGGAAAATCAGTATTAAGCTCTAATTTTGAACAACTTTTTTTATTTCCAGAACATGACCAAGTAAAGGTTTATTCCGAACAAAAAAAAAAATTATTCGACGCAATTTTAACTGATCTGAACAATAAAAGAATAGTAAATAGAAAAAAATGCATTGGAATAAACGAAATCAGTAAAAAAGTTCCGCGATGGTCATACAATTTTATCGACGAATTGAAACTACTGGAGGGAAAAAATGATGTAACAAATTGTCAAATTCGTTCCAGAAAAGGCAAACGTGTAGTGATTTTGACTAATAACTCAAAGAATGACGCTACTTATACTGAGAATACTGATAAAAAAAGGGAATTGGCTTTAATACATTATTTACAACAACCGGATTTTCGGCGAGACATAATCAAAGGATCCATACGCGCTCAAAGACGTAAAACAGTTACTTGGAAACTCTTTCAAAGAAGCTTGCATTCGCCCTTTTTTTTTGACAAAATAGAGAAACCTTCCTTCTTTTCTTTTGATGTTTTCGATTCAATGAAAATATTTTTGATGTTAAAAAATTGGATGCGGAAAAAGACAGAATTAAAAATTTCAGATTCTACAAAGGAAAAGACAAAAGAAAGTCAGACAAAAGAGGAAAGCAAAAGAAAAAAAAACGAAAAAGAGGAGAAAAGACGTATACAAATAGCAGAAGCCTGGGACAGCATTATATTTGCCCAAGTAATAAGAGGTTTTTTATTAATAACCCAATCCATTCTTAGAAAATATCTTATATTGCCTTCATTAATAATAATTAAAAATCTCGTTCGTATATTATTATTTCAATTTCCCGAATGGTCAGAAGATTTTCGGGATTGGAATAGAGAAATGTATATTAAATGCACTTATAATGGCGTTCAATTATCCGAAACAGAATTTCCAAAAAACTGGCTAACTGACGGTATTCAGATAAAGATCTTATTTCCTTTTCGTCTGAAACCTTGGCACAGATCTAAGAAACGATCCACTGAAAAGGAAAAAGATCTAATGAAAAAAAAAAAAGTAAAAAAAAAGAACTTTTGCTTTTTAACAATTTGGGGAATGGAAGTAGAATTGCCCTTTTCTAGTTATCCCCGAAATCGACTTTCCTTTTTTGATCCCATTTTTAAAGAACTAAAAAAAAAACTGAAAAAATTGAAAAATTATTTTTTTCTAGTTCTAAAAATTGTAAATGAAAGAACAAAATTCTTTGTAAATATCTCAAAAGAAACAACAAACTGGATCATCAAAAGTATTCTGAATAGTATTCTATTTGTTCTGAATAGTATTCTATTTGTAAAGGAAAAAATAAAAAAAATACCCAATTCTTTTTTTGTATTTAGATTCCAAACTATTTATGAATTGAGTAAAAGCAAAAAAGATTCAACAATCAGTAAGAATAATCGACCGATTTCCGAATCACCGATTCCAATTCAATCTATTAATTGGACAAATTATTCATTGACAGAAAAAAAAATAAAAGATCTGAATGTTAAAACAAAGACAATCCTAAAGCAAATCGAAAAAATAACAAAAGAAAAGAAAAGGAGGTTTATAACTTCAGAGAGAAATATTCATTCGAACAAAACAACTTATGATGCTAAAAGATTAGAATCACAAAAAAATATTTTGCAGATAGTACAAAGACGAAATGTTCGATTAACCCGTAAATCGCATTCTTTTTTTAAATTTTTCATGGAAAGAATATACATACACATATTTCTATATATCATTAGTATTCCTAGCATCAATCTACAACTTTTTCTGGAATCTACAAAAAAAATTATAAATAAATCCATTTACAATAATGAAGCAAATGCAGAAAGAACTGATAAAACAAATCAAAGTATAATTAACTTTATTTCGATTATAGACAAATCTTATAATACTACGAATACGAATTCACATAATTCTTGTGACGTATCCTCTTTGTCACAGGCATATGTTTTTTTTAAATTATCACAAACCCAAGTTATTAACGTATATAAGTATAAGTTAAGATCTTTTTTTGAATATCATGGAAGATTTTTTTTTCTTAAGAATGAAATAAAGGATTATTTTTTTGAAGTACAAGGAATATTTCATTCCAAATTAAGACATAAGAAACCTCTCGATTCTCCAATGAATCAATGGACAAATTGGTTAAAGGGTCATTATCAATATGACTTATCTGAGAACAGATGGTCTAGATTAGTACCACAAAAATGGAGAAATAGAATCAATGAACGTCGTGTGGGTCAAAATAAAGATTTAACCAATTTTGATTCATATGAAAAAACCCGATTAATTCTTTTTAAAAAAGAAGAAGTAGACTCATTAACAAAAAAAAAAATTAAAAAACAATATGGATATGATCTTTTATCATATAAATCTATAAATTATGCAGATAAGAAAGACTCATATATTTATGGATATAGATCACCATTCCAAGCAAATAAAAAGAAAATGATTTCTTATAATTACAAGACATGTAAAAAAAAAAAAATGGATATAACGGATAATATCTGTATCAAGAATTATATAGCAAAAGATGCTATTATAGATATGGAAAAAAATCTGGATAGAAAGTATTTTGATTGGATCGGAATGAATGTAGAAATAAAAAATCGTTCGGTATCGAATCTGGAATTTTGGTTCTTTTCAAAATTTGTGATATTTTATAATGCATATATGAGTAACCCGTGGATCATACCAATCAAATTACTTTTTTTCCATTTTAATGGAAATAAAAATGTTAGTGAAAAGAAAAACATTATTGGGAAGAAAAAAATAATAGATATTTTTAGACCATCGAAAAAAAACAAATCTCTTGAATTCGAGTTAGAGACTAGAAATCCATCAAAAGCGGAATACGTGGGTCGAGTAGATCTTGAATCATCTCTTTCAAAGCAAGAAAAAGATATTGAAGAAAATTATGCAGGATCGGACAGGAAAAAGGGTGCTAAGGATATAACGAAAAAGAAATACAAGAATAAGATAGAGTCAGAACTCAATTTCTTACTAAGAAAGTATTCGGGTTTTCATTTGAACTGGAAGGATTCCTTTAATCAAAGAATACTTAATAATGTCAAAGCATATTGTCTCCTAATTAGATTGAGAAATCTAAAAGAAATTGCTATAGCCTCTATTCAAAGGGGAGAACTAAGTTTCGATATTATGGTGATTCAAAATCAGAAGGATTTCACTCTTCCAGGATTGATGAAAAAAGGAATATTGATTATCGAACCAGTTCGCCTGTCTAGAAAAAACAATGAAAAATTTTTTATGTATCAAACCACAGCACTTTCGTTGATTCATAAGAGTAAGCGCCAAATTTATCAAAGATACCGAGAAAAAAATAATGTTGATAAGAATAATTTTGATAAATACATTACAAGAAGAACAAGAAGAAGAGATCAAAAGATAAGAGAAAATAAAGAAAAAAATCATTATGATTTGCTTGTTCCTGAAAATATTTTATCTGCTAGACGTCGTAGAGAATTGAGAATTCTAATTTGTTTAAATCCTAGGAATAGAAATAGTGTCCATACAAACACAAAATTTTACAATGAGAATAGAGTAAATAATGACAATAGAGTAAATAATTGCTGTCAAGTTTTGGCTAAAAATAAAGATCTTAATAGAGAAAAAAAAAAACTAATGAATTTAAAATTTTTTCTTTGGCCAAATTATCGATTAGAAGATTTAGCTTGTATAAATCGCTATTGGTTTGATACCCATAATGGCAGCCGTTTCAGTATAGTAAGAATACATATGTATCCTCGATTGAAAATTGCTTAATCTACATTTGTATTCTATTTACCATAATATATCTGGTATGCGAAGACAAATGGAATAGAATAGATCGATAAATGTGGACACACATTGTGGCATTCATACTAATTCAATGATGTATCCATTAGATTGAAAAATGAATCAACAAAATCATATTCTTTTTTAAGTATACAAGTTTTTATTTGCCGAATGCATAAATATAGTATTTTTTTTTTTTTCTATTTGAATTCATTAATAATAATAAATTGAATTTGAAAAAAATAATAATAATAAGGAATTCGTAAGGAAATTAAGATTTATATACAAAATTCAAAATGAGTATCATTACTATTACTGATCAATAAAAATATCTATAAAAAAAAGATGGGTAGAGGGAAGCTTTAATTTTATTTTATGGTAAAAAGCTCATTTATACCGGTTATTTCACAAGAAAAAAAAGAAGAAAACCCGGGATCGGTTGAATTTCAAGTATTCAATTTCACCAATAAGATACGAAGACTTACTTCACATTTTGAATTGCACCGAAAAGACTATTTATCTCAAAGAGGTTTACGTAAAATTCTGGGAAAACGGAAACGACTACTTTCTTATTTATCAAAGAAAAATGGAATACGTTATAAAAAATTAATAAATCAGTTGGATATTCGGGAATCACAAATTCGTTAATTTGAAGAGTCATTTTCAATTATTCGATTTATTAGATCTTGAATTTTTATGAACTTTTTTTTTTTAAGCGATTCATTGAAGAATGAATCGAGGAAAAACCTATGAATGTCACAGCTACAAAAAAAGGCCTCATGATAGTCAATATGGGCCCTCACCACCCATCAATGCATGGTGTTCTGCGACTTATTGTTACTCTGGACGGTGAGGATGTTATTGATTGTGAACCAATATTGGGTTATTTACACAGAGGGATGGAAAAAATTGCGGAAAACAGAACAATTATACAATATCTGCCTTATGTAACACGTTGGGATTATTTAGCTACTATGTTCACAGAAGCAATAACCGTAAACGGACCAGAACAGTTGGGAAATATTCAAGTACCTAAAAGAGCCAGCTATATTCGAGTAATTATGTTAGAGTTGAGTCGTATAGCTTCTCACCTACTATGGCTGGGACCTTTTATGGCAGATATTGGTGCACAAACTCCTTTCTTCTATATTTTCAGAGAAAGAGAATTAATATATGATCTATTCGAAGCTGCGACAGGTATGAGAATGATGCATAATTTTTTTCGTATCGGGGGGGTAGCGGCTGATCTACCTCATGGTTGGATAGATAAATGTTTTGATTTCTGCGATTATTTTTTAACAAGGGTTGTTGAATATCAAAAACTTATTACGCGAAATACCATTTTTTTAGAGCGGGTTGAAGGAGTAGGCGTTGTTGGTGGAGAGGAGGTAATAAATTGGGGTTTATCAGGACCGATGCTTCGGGCTTCCGGAATACAATGGGATCTACGTAAAGTTGATAATTATGAGTGTTACGAGGAATTTGATTGGGAAGTTCAATGGCAAAAAGAAGGAGATTCATTAGCTCGTTATTTAGTTCGAATTGGTGAAATGATGGAATCCATAAAAATTATTCAACAGGCTTTGGAAGGAATTCCCGGCGGTCCGTATGAGAATTTAGAACTCCGCTGCTTTGATAGAGAAAAGGATCCAGAATGGAATGATTTTGAATATCGATTCATTAGTAAAAAACCGTCTCCGACTTTTGAATTGCCAAAACAAGAGCTTTATGTAAGAGTTGAGGCCCCAAAGGGAGAATTAGGAATTTTTCTAATAGGCGATCAGAATGGTTTTCCTTGGAGATGGAAAATTCGTCCACCGGGTTTTATCAATTTGCAAATTCTTCCTCAATTAGTTAAAAGAATGAAATTGGCCGATATTATGACAATACTAGGTAGCATAGATATCATTATGGGAGAAGTTGATCGTTGAAATGATAATTGATACAACAGAAGTACAAGATATCCATTTTTTTTCCAAATTGGAATTTTTTAAGGAGGTCTATGGAATTCTATGGATACTTGCCCCTATTTTTATTCTTGTATTGGGAATCACAATAAGTGTATTAGCAATTGTATGGTTAGAAAGAGAAATATCCGCAGGGATACAACAGCGCATTGGACCTGAATACGCCGGGCCTTTTGGAGTTCTTCAAGCTCTAGCCGACGGAACAAAACTACTTTTCAAAGAGAATCTTATTCCATCTAGGGGAGATATTCGTTTATTCAGTATCGGACCATCCATATCAGTCATATCAATTCTAATAAGCTATTCAGTAATTCCTTTTGGCTATAACTTTGTTTTATCTGATCTCAATATCGGTGTTTTTTTATGGATTGCTATTTCGAGTATTGCTCCCATTGGACTTCTCATGTCAGGATATGGGTCGAATAATAAATATTCCTTTTTGGGTGGTCTACGAGCTGCTGCTCAATCGATTAGTTATGAAATACCATTAACTTTATGTGTGTTATCAATATCTCTGCGTGCGGTTCGTTGAGACAGAAACTTTTCGATGCTATTGCTATGCTCCTCTCTTTATATTATTTGATAGGAAAGGGAAAGAATAAATGGAATAGATATCCTCATTTTCATTATTCTTTTTCGCAATTCAGATTGAAAAACAAAATCAGATAGTTATATGAGTGAAATAAAACAGCTTCTATTGAATATTATTTATGAATACTATATTACTTTATAGTTAATAGATAGTATGATGATTTGAAATTGCAGTAAAAAAATGGAGTCTCATTTTCTATGTATAAGAATTAAGTGAAAAAAAATTCTAAGCCGAAGAGGCCGTTTACCCCAAGATTGGGTGATTAGTCATCCTGTCTTGAAGCGGGCTCAAATCAAAAGACCAACCTTTTTGAGTTTTCGATATTATTTGTATGAATTATCATACATGTATTAACATAAATAAGGGGGTTAATAAAAAAATGAATGGATGGTTAGAAACACCAAGATACACAAAGGATTAGTAAAGCAGATTTTGTAAATTATCCAAAAGAACATTTATGCAAAATAGAAAAAGAATTCTAATTGGGGCTTTAAGTTGGTAGAAAAAATCAGGCAGTACTCCCCACAACTCCGATCCAGAGTATGCTCCCATCCATTGATTAAATAAATGACTATCAGGAACGAAATAATCCTTTAATTTTATTTTAGTCCCTTTTTACTTGCACAAAAAAAAGAAGAATAGGAACGAAAAACAAAACAAAAAAAAAAGAGACCCCCCTTTTTTATTTCTTATATCCATATTCATGGAGATGGAATTCATGTCATAACTGATAAACTAATACTAATGTGTAATTATTTTTCGTAATCGAACACGATGGGCTTATTGATAATTCTAAAAGAGTATTTTATTGAATAATTAGGTTATTACTCAACAAATTCAAATTTGGATTTTTAAGGGATGAGATCAATTCAGAAGTACCTTTTGTATCTTTTATTAAAATAAAATAGATTTCTCTTTATTATTCAATTAAATTATTTATTAGAACAGACAGAATTCAATTGGTCTAATTCAGAACCTCCGATAAATTTGAATCTTATCTATCTTAGGGATATATCAAGAGATAAAAAATCGGCCCAGTCCTTAGATTTATTTTAGGCTTTCGAGGAGCCGTATGAGGTGAAAATCTCATGTACGGTTCTGTAATAGAGATGGGAACAGTAATGTTATCACCGACTAGGATTATCTAACAGTTTAAGTACAGTTGATATAGTTGATGCACAATCAAAATATGGTTTGGGGGGGTGGAATTTGTGGCGTCAACCTATGGGTTTCCTTGTTTTTCTAATTTCTTCCCTAGCGGAATGTGAAAGATTACCTTTTGATTTACCAGAAGCGGAAGAAGAATTAGTAGCAGGTTATCAAACCGAATATTCGGGTATCAAATTTGGTTTATTTTACGTTGCTTCCTATTTAAACCTATTAATTTCTTCATTATTTGTAACAATTCTTTACTTGGGCGGTTCGAATATCTCTATTCCGTACATATTCGTTTATGACTTTTTTGAAATAAATAAAACATATGGAGTTTTTGGAACTACAATTGGTATCTTTATTACACTAGTTAAAACTTATTTGTTCTTATTCGTTTCTATCACAACAAGATGGACTTTGCCTAGGTTAAGAATGGATCAATTATTAAACCTTGGATGGAAGTTTCTTTTGCCTATTTCTCTCGGTAATCTATTATTAACAACTTCATCTCAACTGTTTTCACTATAAAAGATTGATCTTCTGTATTCATAACCTGTCTCAAACAAGAGAAAGAAATAAAACAAAAATATTCATAGATATTCACAATATGTTCCTTATGGTAACTGGGTTCATGAATTATGGTCAACAAACAGTCCGAGCTGCAAGGTACATTGGTCAAAGTTTCATGATTACCTTATCTCATGCAAATCGTTTACCTGTAACTATTCAATATCCTTATGAAAAAATAATCACATCGGAACGTTTTCGCGGTCGAATCCATTTTGAATTTGATAAATGCATTGCTTGTGAAGTATGTGTTCGTGTATGTCCTATAGATCTACCTGTTGTAGATTGGAAACTGGAAATTGATATTCGAAAGAAACGATTGCTTAATTACAGTATTGATTTCGGAATCTGTATATTTTGTGGTAACTGTATTGAGTATTGTCCAACAAATTGTTTATCAATGACTGAAGAATATGAACTTTCGACTTATGATCGTCATGAATTGAATTATAATCAAATTGCTTTGGGCCGTTTACCAATGTCAGTAATTGATGATTATACAATTCGAACAATTCAAATAAAATAAAATTGTTTAATTTGAATTTAGAATATAGTTCAAAAAAAATTCTTCTACTTATAAATAATATAAATTATAAAAATTAATTTTATAAATAAAAAAAAAAAGAATAATACTATAAAATAATACTATATCTAAATATAAAAATAAAATAGAATAGAATACATATAATAGAATATATATATAAATAAAAAAAATGAATATATATAATAAAGAAATATATAAAGAAAATAAAAAAATAGAATAATCTAAATTTGGATAATATAAAACAAAATAGTATTAAAAAATGAATCAATATTCTATTCTATATTATATAAATTCTATAAATATTAAATAAATATATACTTTATACTTTACTTTCGTTTTTAGTATAGTTTCCAATTATTCTTTCGTATAAAAAATGGAATAACATTGGTAACTGTACCTATAGCAATTCACACTCCTTAGGATTTAATTCAATGCGAAGAGAAATTTAGTATATAATTTTTTTTCCTGGTCATATCAATAAGGTCATGAAGTTTCGATTTATTTATCTCTTATTTTACATATAATGGATTTGCCTGAACCGCTACATGATTTTCTTTTAGTCTTTCTGGGATCGGGTCTTGTATTAGGAAGTCTAGGAGTCGTATTACTTACCAACCCTATTTTTTCTGCTTTTTCGTTGGGACTGGTTCTTGTTTGTATATCTTTATTGTATATTTTATCAAACTCCCATTTTGTAGCTGCATCACAGCTACTTATTTACGTGGGAGCTATAAATGTTTTAATCATATTTGCTGTGATGTTCATGAATAGTTCAGAATATTACCATGATTTTCATCTTTGGACCGTTGGGGATGGAATTACTTTGATGGTTTGTACAAGTATTTTTGTTTCACTAATAACTACTATTCCAGATACATCATGGTACGGGATTATTTGGACTACAAGACCAAATCAGATTATAGAACAAGATTTGATAAATACTAGTCAACAAATTGGAATTCATTTATCAACGGATTTTTTTCTTCCATTTGAACTCATTTCAATAATTCTTTTAGCTGCTTTGATAGGTGCAATTGTCGTGGCTCGCCAGTAAGAAATCTTTAGAACTAGCAATATAAATAAAAATTCAATTTTGTTCGATTTTTTCACATTTATTTCCGTTGAATTCTATGTGAACGTGAAAGAGTATTTCTGTAGAAAATGTTTTTTTTTATTTTATTATTATGAATATTGCCGATATATTTCTTATTTTATTTTGTTTTGTTGCAGACTTGTTATATTCTTTAGTCAATCGAATCCGTTGAATTGTTGTTCATATTGAAATGAATCAAAATGGATAAGGAGTTGGTCAATGATGCTCGAACATGTACTTGTTTTGAGTGCCTATTTATTTTCTATAGGTATCTATGGATTGATCACGAGCCGAAATATGGTTAGAGCCCTTATGTGTCTTGAACTTATACTGAATGCAGTTAATATAAATCTCGTAACCTTTTCGGATTTTTTTGATAGTCGCCAATTAAAAGGAAATATTTTTTCAATTTTTGTTATAGCTGTTGCAGCAGCTGAAGCAGCTATCGGACCGGCTATTGTTTCCTCAATTTATCGTAACCGAAAATCAACCCGTATCAATCAATCGAATTTGTTGAATAAATAGTATTAATCATAATTAATCATAAAAAAAGTATAATTTAGATTAGAATAGGGTAATATTCATCAATTCAAATTAGCATGTATGTTTATGATCATGTTTGCGAGAAATATACGAAATCAAAGTATCTTGGTTCTATTCTCTTCTTATGAATTGATCTAGAAGTCGATTTTGATTAAAAAAATTCTGACAAATCATTGATTCATCTGGTGTCTAAATATAGGATTCATTTATGAGTTTACTAGATCGAAAATTTTTTATTTTTGATGTTCAAAGATTACTATAGATCCAATGTCACATTCCGTAAAGATTTATGATACATGTATAGGATGTACTCAATGTGTCCGAGCTTGCCCCACAGATGTATTAGAAATGATACCTTGGGACGGATGTAAAGCTAAGCAAATTGCTTCTGCCCCAAGAACAGAGGACTGTGTTGGTTGTAAGAGGTGTGAATCCGCCTGTCCGACGGATTTCTTAAGTGTTCGAGTTTATTTATGGCATGAAACAACTCGAAGCATGGGTCTAGCTTATTGATACGTTTCAAAAAACACCACACGAATACATTTTTTTTACTGGGAAAAACCCGCGATCAAAATATTTTCTATTTTGATCGCGGGTTTTTCTGGCTCAAGTGTATCTTATTTTTATCACGAATTATTTTCCTTGGTTAACAATAATTGTAGTTTTGCCAATAGCTGGGGGTTCTTTCATTTTTTTATTTCCTCATAGAGGAAATAAGATAATCCGATGGTATACTATTTGTATATGCTTAATAGATCTCCTTCTAACAACCTATGCATTTTGTTATCATTTCCAATTGGATGATCCACTAATCCAACTGACAGAGAATTATAAATGGATCAATTTTTTTGATTTTTACTGGAGATTCGGAATAGATGGACTCTCTCTAGGACCCATTTTACTGACGGGATTTATCACCACTTTAGCTACTTTAGCGGCTCAACCGGTTACTCGAGAATCCAAATTATTCCATTTCCTCATGTTAGCAATGTATAGCGGTCAAATAGGACCTTTTTCTTCTCGAGACATTTTACTTTTTTTCATCATGTGGGAATTAGAATTAATTCCCGTTTATCTACTTTTATCTATGTGGGGGGGAAAGAAACGTTTGTATTCAGCTACAAAGTTTATTTTGTACACTGCGGGAAGTTCTGTTTTTTTATTAATGGGAATTCTGGGTATAGGTTTATATGGTTCTAACGAACCAACATTAAATTTTGAAACATTAACGAATCAATCGTATCCGGCAGCATTGGAAATAATATTCTATATGGGATTTCTTATTGCTTTTGCTGTCAAATTGCCGATTATACCCTTACATACATGGTTACCAGACACCCACGGAGAGGCACATTACAGCACTTGTATGCTTTTAGCCGGAATCTTATTAAAAATGGGAGCGTATGGGTTGGTTCGAATTAATATGGAATTATTATCCCACGCTCATTCTATATTTTGCCCCTGGTTAATGCTATTAGGTTCAATTCAAATAATCTATGCAGCTTCAACGTCTCTTGGTCAACGTAATTTAAAAAAAAGAATAGCTTATTCCTCGGTATCTCATATGGGTTTCCTAATTATAGGAATTGGTTCTATAAGCGATACGGGGCTCAACGGGGCTATTTTACAAATAATCTCTCATGGATTTATTGGCGCTGCGCTTTTTTTCTTGGCGGGAACTAGTTATGATAGATTACGTCTTCTTTATCTCGACGAAATGGGCGGAATGGCTATACCAATGCCAAAAATATTCACGGTTTTCACTATCTTATCGATGGCTTCTCTTGCATTGCCGGGCATGAGCGGTTTTATTGCAGAATTGATCGTTTTTTGGGGAATAATTACCAGTCAAAAATATCTTTTAATGACAAAAATACTAATAACTTTTGTAACAGCAATTGGAATGATATTAACTCCTATTTATTCATTATCCATGTTACGGCAGATGTTCTATGGATACAAGCTTTTTAATACACCAAACTCTTATTTTTTTGATTCTGGTCCACGAGAATTATTTATTTCAATTTCTATCCTTATACCCGTAATAGCTATTGGTATTTATCCGGATTTCATTTTCTCATTCTCGGTTGATAAGGTTGAAGCTATTCTATCTAATTTTTTATAGATAGTTTTTGTGAATAAATGAATAAAAAAAAGATTTTTTCCGTTGGATTTGGATTAACTTAATAAAAAAATGAATTTCAATTGTAATCGAATATTTTTTTGTTTGTGAGAACCCCTTGAATCACTATATTACTTGATTTCAAGGGTTCTCGACGATTTATGGGAAGTTTTCATATATACACTTTCCATATTTGTATTTGTCGGGTTCTTTACTCACTTTAATTCAATTAGATGAAAATGAACCATAACTATGTAGGCCTATTCCTAATAGATTGATTCCCAAATAACATATCCAAATTATAAGAAAGCCCATAGAGGCCACTATTGAAGAATTTACATCTTCCAATTTTTTATTTTTTCTAGTATGTAAATAAATAGCGAATATGGTCCAAGTAATAAAGGCCCAAGTTTCCTTTGGATCCCAATTCCAATACGATCCCCATGCCTCATTAGCCCATACTGCTCCTGAAAGAATACCTATCGTTAAAAAGATAAAACCTAGACTAATAATACGATAACCCCAACGATCCAATTGTTGAATAAATTGAGATCTATAATAATTTCTAGAAAAAGAAAAATCCGTTTTTTGTAAAACATTATTTCTTTCATTCATAGTCATGTATTTGATTTCAGCAAAAGAAAAAGATTCATTTAAAAAATACAAATTATTGCTTTTACCAATAATTTCTATGAGTTCTCGAAATGTAATAACTAAAATAGCTACTGATAATAATGATCCACATAAAAGAGTTGCATAGCCTAATATCATCATACTTACGTGCATCATTAACCAATGGGATTGTAGAGCGGGTACTAATATTGTGGATTGATGCATTTCGTTTAAAAGACCCGAAGTAGCAAAGCCTTGAGTAAAAATAACACTTGGTGCAATTATTGTACTTAAATGGTTTTTATGCTTTTTAAAACAAGGAACCATATAAAAAATGGAAAAACTCCATGAAAGAAAGATTAATGATTCATATAAATCACTAAATGGTAAATGGCCCGAAAAAAACCAACGAGTAATTAACAATCCCGTTATACAGAAAAAGGTTATTATGATGCCTTTTTTGGACGAATCATATAATCCCACGATTTCATTGACTAATAAGGTTATCAAATGAATTGAAATTAGAATTGATACGACCGAAAAGGATATATGAGTTAATATATGCTCTAAAGTTGAAAATATCATATTTATATATAGAAGGTCTCAATACAATATTAGGAATAGAAATCGGGAATTGAATTCATTCTAGGACTTATTCTTTTCGAAGATAAGATTATCATGCCGCCACTCGGACTCGAACCGAGATGCTCTAGCACTGCTTCCTAAGAGCAGCGTGTCTACCAATTTCACCATAGCGGCTTACTCAAAATCATAATAACCTATTTTTAGTCAATCGTCGAGATTGAAAGAATCTGCAATATTTTATTACTAAACATTAAAGAATTTAAAGAATTCTATTAATTCTATTATATATATATGAATATATATATATATTATTAATATATATATATTCAATATATATATATATATTCATAAATAAATATATCTATAATATATAATAAATTATATAATAAATTTCAATTTGGATTTATTATAATATATAAATTAATATAGATATATAATCCAATCAATTTTGTCAATTTTGAATAATATGTTTTAAGTTTTAAATAAAAAAAATTATATTATTGTAAAGAGAAAAAAATTATTTTAAAATAAAAATGGAACATTTCAATTTCAATACAAATTTTTATTCTCGTTCTTTCTTCGTTTCAAGTATAAGTTTTAACAGGAAAATGTATTTTTGTTAGTTTATACTTTTTCTTTCAAAAAAGGACTGTTCGCACTAGATAGTTCTGACTTCAATCCAGGAATGAAAAAAAAAGGTTTCTTTTGTACTTGTTAATGACTCATTTATTATTTATTTCATTTTCTGAATCTAAAAAAATGCATTGCGATTTTTTCAATGAAAGAAAAATAGTAAATTTATGGATCAAAAATGGAACACTCCATTCAAAGGATTTTTTTAGAGTATCGTTTTCTCTATTTATATATATTTTTATATTTTTAGAAAATACTTTATAGTTAGAAAATACTTTATTTTATAGAATAGAAAAAAATAGAAATAAAAAAAAATTTCGATATAGATATATAATGGTATTCTATTCAATATATATATCTATATAATTATATTATATAGATAATTTAATTATATTCTATAAGGATTTAATCTTCTATATTAGATATATTAGATTAGTATTCCAAAATATTCTTTGAATCGAGCTAATTCAGGTTTGTATTTGTTACAAAACTTTTAGAGTTCCCTGTAAAAATGGATTTCGCTAATGAAAAAGCTTTCAATGCTTTCCAATATCCCCTCTTTTTCCAAAAATTCTTCCGAATCGTTTTTTTTGATATCGAAGTGCGCTTTTTTGGAACTGCCATACAACTAGTATAGTTTTTTCATTACGATAGTTCGATGTGAAAGACATTTCTTCTATAAATCAAAACGAATTGTTATTTAATTAGTCATATATCTTATCTATCTTAATTCCCCCTTTTTGTTTTCTATCTAAAGTAAAACATTGACTATTATAACCCTTTTTCTAAATTTTGCCAAACAGAGATATCTTTTTATTGTAATAGAAGATAATCAATTAGTTCAAAAATGAACTAATGTTTCTGAATTGAATAATCAAATTCTTATTTTTTTGTTCATGGCATATGAATTGTTTTTGATGATTCATGTCAAAATAAACGAATGTTCTTAGTTTTGCTGTAATTATTTATCCTCACTCTATACAATACATAATTTTTTTTTTATAATTGTAAAATTCAAAATTTTTCTTTTACAAAAATTTTCGTTTTTATAATTTATAATTAGTTCGAATAATATAAATATAATTGAATTTATTTTTTATTTTATTAATTCAATATTACTAAAATAAAAACATAAAAAAAAGTTTCTTTTTTCACTAGGAATTTGGTTTTTGGCCCATTTTTATTTTGTACTTTGCAATATTAAATAAAAGTATTGTGCAAAGATGCATAATAATTAAAAATAGATAATTCTATTTCTATCTTCACGTTTTTTATTAACCGAATCCTTTACAAAAGAGATAAAACAAAAAACTAATTAAGAATCAAAAGATTTTTTATTCTTTATTTATATTTGTATGGATTATCCACATCACTCTTCATGGATCATACCTTTCATTCCACTTCCAGTTCCTATGTTAATAGGAGTGGGACTTCTAGTTTTTCCCACGGCAACAAAAAATCTTCGCCGTATGTGGGCTTTTCCTAGTATTTTTTTGTTAACTATAGTTATGATTTATTCAGTCGATCTGTCTATTCATCAAATCAATAACAGTTCTATCTATCAATATGTATGGTCTTGGACTATAAATAATGATCTTTCTTTAGAGTTTGGTTACTTGATCGATTCACTTACCTCTATTATGTCAATCTTAATCACTACTGTTGGCATTCTGGTTCTTATTTATAGTGATAATTATATGTCTCATGATCAAGGATATTTGAGATTTTTTGCTTATATGACTTTTTTTAATATTTCAATGTTGGGATTGGTTACTAGTTCGAATTTGATACAAATTTATATTTTTTGGGAATTGGTTGGAATGTGTTCTTATCTATTAATAGGTTTTTGGTTCACACGTCCTATTGCGGCAAATGCTTGTC